CGTCTATTTTAAATTTTAAACGTCTCTAATTCAAAACCGAACATGAAACTTTGATTTCATTCGGCTCCTTTATGGAAGATGGAGAAATTGCCAGATCGAAATCTAGAATGGGAACAAAAAAAGGAACCCATAACATCTATGTCAGCTTTTGCCTGAAGGCATTCAAAAAGACTTGCTTTCTAGATGATCCCTCTAGAAGATGGGTATTCTAAAAGTCTTTCTAGTTACTTCGTTCTCTATTTCTATTTTATAGAATCTTGAGGAGAAACATTTTATTTCTACCGAGCTAAAAGAATAGAAGATGCCGGTCGATGCCTTTAGTAAACTAAAGTCGTCGTTTTTTAGCCATTTTTTTTGCTTCAATGTCCTCTCTACAAATCACAAATTGAAGATTTAGTTACGATGAAAAATTCATATTTGTATCTTCATCCATGGATTCTTTACTCATACTTATTCAATTGGAAGATCCAATTCAAAACCAATTTTGTTTCGTAATTTCATAATCCAAATTTTCAATTATTCAATTACAAATTTCATAATCGATCCTTGGATACAAATTACGAGAATTGTAAATTCTCCTCAAATTTGTAATTGAGAGGTAAAGGATTAATTCCTTTTAAGAAATAGAGTTTTTATCGGATTAGGAATCAAATTGAAGGATCCCTTAACTCTTAAAGAACGAATCACACTTTTACCACTAAACTATACCCGCTACAATGCGATTATTGTATCGAAATGGAACTTTTGTCGAACAACGAAATTTAACATAATCAAAATAGGATTCTAAAATAATCATGAAAAATCAGAGTAGTGAACTTTTTTAGGAGGAGATTCAGAAACGAGATTTAAATACCTAAGCACGAAGTTCTATTTTGGGGTGGAGAGTTTTGACGGATACGTTTCAACAAAATAGCTAACGTCATAATAGACGAATTGTGCAAGAACCTATAGTTTTCTTAAAAAAAAAGAGAGAAAGGATAATCAAAAGGGCATTTTGATTCTATATCGAAAGACTAGAAAAATTCATTTTTTTGTTCTCGCTTCAATATAGTTATAAAAAAATGAAATAAACATTTTTCTATCTATGATCCGTTGAATTAAAAAAAGGCCCGGCGAGGTATTGACCAGGCCAGGCCGTGGGAATAAAAGGCCTTTCGGGAGAAGTATTTCTGGTTTTATTTATTATTTATATTGATTGTTTTTTTTATGGAATCCTTAGTTGAGTTGGAATTTCGGATAAACCTTGTAGTATATCTTGTATCTATTTTTTTTTTCACTTTTAATATATTTATTTCTATATCTATATTCTAATTTCTATATTCTATATGTTTATAGTTTCTATATATATCAGACTTTATATAGCTTTATATAGATTTATAATATATATAATGTATGAAATTCTTATCTATATTAGTACTTATATATATTAGTATTAGATCAATTTCTATTTAGAAATAGAAGAAATATTCAATTAAATTAAAAAAGTAATTAAAAATGAAATAATATAATGATGTAAATAACTTCAAAAAATTGACTTATATTGAAGTTTAATTATTCTATATTCTACTATAGTATAGAATGTATAAACTATTCTCTAGAATTTATATTCTATAAAAGAGTCTAGAATCTGAAAGAATTTCGAATTGAAATTATATATCTTATATTTTTATATATTGAAAACCTAGAAAAAATAGAAAAAAAGAATTTTTAAATGGCACGTTATGTGTAATCTAACTATAGGAATTAGTAATTCTTTTTTGTAATTACTTTGTTTTCAATAGGGAGAGATGGCTGAGTGGACGAAAGCGTCGGATTGCTAATCCGTTGTACGAGTCATTCGTACCGAGGGTTCGAATCCCTCTCTTTCCGTTTCTGTTGATGATTTACTATTTTTTTCTCTTTCGAATTGATTGAATTCTTTTTATTTGTTTTTAAAAAATAAGACACTAAAAAAAGTAAGGAAACTCCTCTTTTATTCTTCACGTCCAGGATTACGTCCTGGGTCATTAGATAGAAATCCGAAAATGAAGAGAGAAACAAAGAATATCACTACTGTGTAAACGAAGAGTTTGAGAGTAAGCATTACACAATCTCCAAGATCTTTTTGTGTAAAAAAGAGAATAGATTTCCCCATATATTCTATTTTGACACCGAGAATTTTAGTAGTTTCTGAAAATCGAAAAAAGAAAAAAATGAATTCATTCTATAAGACGTATCTGATCTTTTCATTTATTAATATAACCATATTCGAATTTTTTCTCGAATAAATCGTTCATTTTTCTAGGACAATATTTGAAATCTCATCGAAAACTTACAGCAGCTTGCCAAACAAAGGCTAGTAGCAAAAAGAGTAGAGGTATGACTGGCATAAAATCGACGATTGGACTCAAAAATGCATAGGCCTCGGGCAATTTGGCGAATAAAAAACCACTCGAAGAAAGGGCAGAATTAAGACAAATACAGATCAAACTAAAGATATTAAGCATAGCAGGCATCTTTTTTATTGAAGATTATTGCATTTTGATTGAGTTATTGATATAAGATAAGCGAAAAATTAAGAAAGTAGATCAAAAATCCTTTCTTTTTTTTTGAACTTACTCAATCAAAAACTCTTCCATTCTCAAATCAAAAGAGAATAGAAGAAATCATACTTTCATAAATTATCTTAATTAAATTATATGTAATGATCAAGAAATTCAGTTTCATTCTATACCTACACGTGTGAAAATCCTAATAACAATCGACTGGATTCTATAGAGATTTTGGCTGGAATTGACGAACAATCAATAACAATATTAGTGTAGAGTAGAAATCGAAGTGGGGCGTGGCCAAGTGGTAAGGCATCGGGTTTTGGTCCCGCTATTCGGAGGTTCGAATCCTTCCGTCCCAGAGCATCTGGATTCTATCCTAATTGTTTTTGACCAAGGGACTGTTTGTAAAAAAAAGTGTAGTCTTATATAGATAATTTTTTTCTTCTTTCGCTTTTTTAATTTAAAGATTCGTTTCTGAATTCTATCTTTTTCACAAACCGGAATTGAGTTCAAAGCACACACAGATATAACAGAATCGAATTGTGATCTAATACAGGCAAGATAGGATAAGAAATTGCTTCTATAAATTTCGATTACAATTAAAAGGGGATTAGACGAACATATACCTCTCCATATGGAAGGCATTTCGTTACTTATGCCGCGTGTCTATTTCTATATAAATAAAAAAAATTCCAATAATTATGTTGAATTAGGAATCTTTTTTACATTTATTCACTTACTTAGTTTATCTTATATTTATATCTACCCTTCTATTTCGAATTTCTATTTAGAATCCTATACTATAATCAAAAAAATCGATAAAAATATAGATAGAATTTTCTTAATAGAATAGAATTCTATCCGTATATTCTTTAATGCGTATATTATTTAATTGAAATAATAGAATACATATTAGAATACATATATCTAATATAGAATAAAGTATAAATTTCTATGTACGTACCGACTAAACCAATGACTATTCACGATTCCATAATTGAATCAATTGCATACCGGTTCAAAATTTGAGGAATGTTATGGTAAAACTTCGTTTGAAACGATGTGGTAGAAAGCAACGTGCGACTTGAAGGACATGATCTGGTGTGGATTTTTAATCCATCATTTTATATATAAAGGTGCTCTTGGCTCGACATCCCCTGTTCGGTTAGACTAGGACCCACACTTTTTATTGTGGTGTAGTTAATTTAAACTAGTACATGATGGAGCTCGAGTAGAAAGTATGGATTCATTTCTTAAGAGCAAGAATCTAGGGTTAGTGTGAATCAATAAATTAGAACAACTTCGTAAATATATTTTTGACAAATAAATCGAAAGGATCCAATCCCACCAAGTTTCCAATCCAAAAGGAAAATTTGTTGGAATTGAGAAACCCTTTTCGATAACAAAGTATATTGTGAGAGAATCAAGTGTTTGTATGATTCTTTTCTTTGATAAACAATCACAAAAAGGGTATGTTGCTGCCATTTTGAAAGGATTAAAGATCAACGAAGTAATGTATAAACCTAATGATTCAAAGCAAAGAGATTCCGAAACAAGGAAAGGCCCTTTTCATTCTCAATTGTATCAACAACTGGATTAGAATGAAGAATTCCAGTAGAGGTTAAATAAGCCAGACAAAACAAAGGGGGTTAGAGACCACTCAATAAATGAAAGTGTTCTCTCGAGTTATTTGAGAGTTATTCAACTTGAGTTATGAGTGCAAATGGTTTTTCCGGAAAGAAGAATAAGAGCAAAAGGGGGCTTAATTCTTAGTCTAATTAATTTGATGATTTTATGGATCTATTTGCCATTAGAATTTTATATATCCATAACTTGAAAAAAAAAAAGAATAATAAATCATTTTTCTTGAGCCGTACGAGGAGAAAACTTCTTATACGTTTCTAGGGGGGTATTGTTCATATAATCTATCCCAATGAGCCGTCTATCGAATTGTTGCAATTGATGTTCGGTCCCGAAGAGAAGGAAGAGATCTTCGGAAAGTTGGTTTTTATGATCCGATAAAGAATCAAACTTATTTAAATGTTCCCGCTATTCTATATTTTCTTGAAAGGGGCGCTCAACCTAGTGGAACTGTTTATGATATTTTAAAGAAGGCAGAGGTTTTTAAAGAACTTCGCCCTAATGAAACGAAATTCACTTAATTAAATACAACAAGAAAAGGACTTGAGCGGTTCGTATATAGTTTGATATAATCCTTTCTTATTCCCACCTTCTTTTGCCCTATTCAGACCTATTTTGTATTGTTCCCATAGGAGGCTGTGTCTCCTCTAATGAATGATCAAAAAATTTTTTTTATATAAGATTTTTATATAAGATGTATAGAAAAAAGAGAAAGTGAACAAACGAAGAAAGTTTGCCAAGTCACTAACAGTAGGAATTGGCTCTAGCAATAGACAATTCCGACATTCCTTTCAATTGGATGGTTTTCTTTGGAATTCGATTCAAAAAAGAATGACTTATTTGACGTATAATTATTGATCTTTTTGCTACTTCTTTTGTATTTCGATCTACATTCCTTTCTAATCATGTAACTTATTTCGATAGTGCCAATCCAACACAAGTTCTTTATTTATTTTTCTTATTTGATATCCTATTTTTTTGTTCAATTGATTATTTTCTTATCTTAAATTTTCAAGAAAATTGATATCATTTCTTTTTTTTCTATTTTGCGTTCTATATATTTATTCTTTTTTTTTTAACATACATATTGACAAGAGTGTAGGGAACAAATATAATTCAAGTGTCAATGGATCCATTTTTTTCTCTATATTTTTTGTCCTACATACAAAACACAGGTTTTGTTTTTTACGTTATTCAAAGATTCGTTGAATTTGTTGTGATACAAAACCAAATTTTTTATAAGGAAATGGATAGATAATTAAACAAAAAAGAAGATCTGAAAATGGAAAATATAGAGATAGAAAGATAGAGAAAGAAAATATATATATGAAAATATATATAATGTGGTGGATCAAAATATCTAATAAGTGGTCTAGCTTTTTATTTGAAAATTTCTTGTATTGTCAGTTGATCTTTTTTTTTTTGCTAATTCAATGTTTTGGTTGTCTAATTTCTTTATTTTGATCTCGATTGTATCTATATACTATACTCTCTTTGGGTTGCTAACTCAACGGTAGAGTACTCGGCTTTTAAGTGCGGCTAGGGTCTTTTACACATTTGGATGAAGCAAGGGATTCGTCCACACCATCGGTAGAGTTTGTAAGACCACGACTGATCCTGAAAGGAATGGATGGAAAAAAGAGCATGTCGTATCAATGGAGAATTATGAAACAATTTCGTTCTTATTAGATCGGTACAAAAACTTTGGTTGAATTCTTAGAACGAAACGAAATTAATTCAAAGTTGGGTCGATTGAATACATGGATCGAGCCTTATGGCTCTAATTGTAGGGAAAGAAAAAGCAACGAGCTTATGTTCTTAATTGGAACGATTACCCGCCCTAATTAAACGTTAAAAATAGATTAGTGACTGGTGCGGGACGGCTTTTCCAGGAGTGGATTAGCGATTTTTTAGTGAATCCTAACTATTAGCCATTTTCCATTAGAAAAGAAAATGGAGATGAATGTGTAGAAGAAACGGTATATTGATAAGGATACTTTTTTTCCAAAATCAAAAGAGCGATTGGGTTGAAAAAATAAAGGATTTCTAACCATCTTCTTATCCTATAACTAGATAGGAAAGGAACCAATTAGATGGAAAAAAGATAGAGAGTCCGTTGATGAGTTTACCGGTTTACGAGGTATCTATTATTTTATAATAGAATACCTTGTTTTGACTATATCGCACTATGTATCATTTTCTAACCCAAGAAACCCTCTACTTTTCTTTTCGTTTCCGGTCTCATTTTAAATGGAGGAATTCCAAGGATATTTAGAACTAGATAGATCTTGGCAAGACGATTTTTTATATCCACTTATCTTTCAGGAATATATTTATGCACTTGTACATGATCAGGATTTAGGTTTAAACAGGTCCATTTTGTTGTCAAATAAAAAAAAAGGTTATGACACAAAATATAGTTTACTAGTTGTGAAACGTTTAGTTATTCGAATGTATCAACAGAATTATTTGATTCTTTCTGTTAATGATTCTAACAAAAATGAATTTCTTGTGCCCAAGAAAAATTTGTATTCTCAACAAATCTCAGAGGGATTTGCAGCTATTGCGGAAATTCCATTTTCTATGCGATTACGATCTTCCCTAGAAGCAAAAGAACTAAAAAAATCTCAAAATTTACGATCAATTCATTCAATATTTCCTTTTTTAGAGGACAAATTTTTACGTTTAAATTATGTGTTAGATATATTGATACCTCACCCTGTCCATCTGGAAATCTTGGTTCAAACTATTCGTTACTGGGTAAAAGATACCTCCTGCTTGCATTTATTGCGATTCTTTCTTTATGAGTATTGTAATAGTGTTATTACTCTAAAGAGGTCTGTTTCCAATTTTTCAAAAAAAACGAATCAAAGATTCTTATTGTTCTTATATAATTCCCATGTGTGTGAATGCGAATCCATCTTCGTTTTTCTCCGCAACCAATCCTCTCATTTACGATCAACATCTTACAGAGCCTTTCTTGCACGAGTTTATTTCTACCTAAAGTTAGAACATTTTGTAAAAGTTTTTACTAAGCATTTTGGGGTTATCCTGTGGTTCTTCAAGGATCCTTTTCTGCATTATGTTAGGTATCAAGGAAAATGGATTCTGGCCTCAAGGGGGACATTTTTTCTGATGACTAAATTGAAATATTACTTTGTCAATTTCTGGCAATCTAATTTTTCTCTCTGGTTGCAAACAAGAAGAATCTATATCAATCAATCATCAAATCAGCCCATGGATTTTATGGGTTTTCTTTTAAGTGTGCGACTAAAACAGTCCGTGGTACGGAGTCAAATGTTAGAAAATTCATTCTTAATAGATAATG